CTCTTCGTCATATAGGACTAGCCTTAGCCTCTAGGTAAGTCGAGTAGGCTTCACCACCGCCTTCACCCATCGTTAGGCCGGAGCCAGCCCTGAGAGCGGAACCACGACCGTAGCCTTGCACCTAAACTCCACAGTAAACATGACCGTTGCCTTTGACCTTTTACTACCGGAAGCCATCGGGAGAATTTCGAACCAATCGACCAAGAACCGTAAAATCCTTCTCTTGCAGAAGCCGAAAGCTAACGCACTAACGCAGTTGCAGCAAGAAAAAGAAGCTTCCAAGATGGCTTATCAAGCCTTTAATATAAATAGAAGACTTTACGAAGCTGAGTGAAGCCGCCCGCCCAGCTTCTTCTTTCTAGTTTGGCTTTTTCTTTCGATGGAGGCCGGAATGGCTGCCTGTCGTTTAATATAATATTAAACCATTGAATTTCTGACTGACTAAGCTAATCACTCTAGACTCAGACTGAATCGGCTTTAGTGGAAGGATGAACGAGTGCGGAAAGCTTCCACCCTTATCATTGCATTCTAACTTCTTCCGTTAGCTGGGCGACATTACTAAGTAATACTAAGTATTGCCTTGCTTGCGGTAAAGGCCGAGATCGCTCATTGAATTGCGGATTATGACCGTAACCGAACGATGTCAAATACCATCCGGCAAGGAAAGAAAAGTCAGGCTTTCGCGCTCGGGCAAAGGAGTATACTGTAGCTAGCTCATACGAGGTGGTTATGGCTAGCCGGCCGGAAATAGAGTGGGAATAGGAAGGACTGCCTGCCGGAAGTGCGCTTAGCTCCCGTACCTCCCGCTCAGAAAGGTCCTTGACCTGGCTCCTTCGGCCTCAGGCTTCTGGAGTGAATTTCGTAACTTTACGGACAGACTTTCTTACCAAAGAAAGTAGCTCAGTCCTTAGTCCCGCTCATTCGTCGTCGGACGCCTAATGCTACCCACGCATATATGGAAGATCAGAGTGAATGCGGACAAGGTGTCTATAAAGATAGCATCTAGTGATTGCCGATATCGATTCATTATAGGCGCAGATTTCTAAAGAAAAATAATCAAATGGAAAGGAAAACCGCTCTATGAACGAAATAAATGCTTCTATATTTCATTATTTCATTCTATTCTTAAAAGAGAATCTCTTCATCTGCGCCTACTGCTTAGAAACTATACCAAAAAAGAGCCCTTATGCCATCTCTAACACACCCGAAGGTGCACAAGAAACCTTCTTTTATTTCGCGGGTAGGTTCGTCCAAGCAATGCTTTAAATTAGTCCTGACTACACCTACCGCCCCTACCTTAACCTTAGTCAACATGTATGCTGGAAAAACTACCTTCGCCATCCCATCGACTGCTTCGACTCCTAGACAGAGATAGAGTCAGAGGCATACTACTCAAATTTCCCACTTGGGCAGCTACTTGGATAGCTAATGGATAGGCCGATGGTGATAGAAAAAGAAGAAGTTGAGGCCCTAAACGAGAAATCGGGAATTGAGCCGGCCGGGTTACCTAAGAAGAAGTCCCCAAAAAAGAAAAGGAGTTTGGATGAATCTTAATAAAGAGAAGATCAGATGAGACGAGTTCATTCAATAGGATTACTTAAGCAATAGAATAATCCGAAGACATCTTCAGCAGACTAAGAGGTCTGAGAGCCTCCCTCCTTTTTAGACTATATATCTATACTATTGGTCGCCCCTTTCTTTTTCTCCCATGGAAAACCTTGCCAAAAAACTAGTGCGGGGGACATAGTTAGGCCAAGGGAAGATCGCAGCCGAAACAGATTCATGAGGGACGTCCGGAAAGATAAACTTCGATAGCCACGTGGCCAAGAAAGCTGCAACTTTCTCTGGGTCTTTTCTTTAGCTTTTCACGCCTCTGCTTCTATTTCATCCGCTCTCGTTCTCTTGTCGACTCTTGCTTCTTGTTTTCGTTGAAAAAGAATAGCGATTGTTGAATCAGCGAGGAGATTGATTCTTACTCTTTCTCGATGCGAAAGATGTTGTGGCTAGGCAAGGTGCGTAGCCTTCTGAGATGGGCGTTCTCGGCCTTGTCCTTGAGGAAAAGAAAAAAAGAAGCTAATCACTCTGCTCTTTTCCGGTGCAGATGAAGACGAGAAGACGGTCTCTTGAATCTGCTGGTATTTGACTTCTTTCAAGACTTGGCTAAACTTAGCTTTCACGTAGAAATCCAGCTTCTATTGAACTAGCTTACATTGCCATCAAGACGAAGACAAAAGGTGCAAAGTTAGTCTTTAAGCCCGAGGAATGAAAGATCCCAAGATCCTCCCTTCTTTTTTGGGAAGTGCTAGTTGTCTTTGTTGGAGGTATCTCTTGTCTTGAAAAAGCAGGTATCCGATGTTAGTTCAAATAGGAACTCTTCTTACCTCAAAAGGTAGTGAAGTGATCTTCGGCTAATTCCATTGTTTCCGCTCGAGTGAGAATATCCGATGCAGTTAGCTCAAAAGGGAGTTCGCTCAGTGACCCAGTTCTTTCTTTGAGCCGAGCCAAAGCCAAGTAGTTCGACTAAGCTTCATGGCATTTATAAGGCTCTGTAGCCGGAATAGATAGATTCAAGGGGCGAAGGGAAAGCGAAGCTTTCAGTGACAGAGATTCCTCTTTGGGGAAAGAAAGCCTTTATAGTGAAGCTAGCCTATTAGGCGCTGTGTAAGAGCTCTTTGCTATCTATGGAATAGCGGTCAGTGCTGCTTGATTGACTGCTTGAAAGTTTGAACCAAGTCTTGGATTCGGAAGAGAAATAGGCGTAGAGGTTTTCCCACATCTGGTTAACTGCTTTAGGAGTGCCGGCTCCGGGCTAGAGAAAAGATAGGCTATTACTGAAGCTGTGAAAAAGAATTCCTAGCGAAAGTGTTCTTTTTAGTCACCAATAAAGAAAGTAGCTAGGCTTCCTGGTGGTATGAAAGAAATAGATCTTAGTGCCTTAGACGACCTAGAAGGAGGATTGCTTCTCTCACCCGTAGGCGCAAGGAGCGTAGCCCAAGATTCTTTTGAGACGAATGAATGCCGAAGAAAGGAAGGCCGTCGTGAGAGCTTACTCCGCTGTTCGTGGTGGAGTAAGGGCTTAGGAGTAGGGGTAAAGGCATGCCTTAAGACAGCTCCAGGGTAGGCGCATTAGACTGAATTAGTGTGTGTTTTGGCATTTGTAGCAGGAGAATAGGAAGAATTGAATTGAATGACAAAGCTTATTATAAAAGCGGACTAGGAGCGGAAGGCGAAAGGGCGTTAAGGCTTTAGTTAGGAAGGAAAGCAAGTGACATCTGAAAGTCTTCTTCGGATTCTGCTCTCGCTGTTCTCAAAGTAGCGAAGTTACCAGAGGGAGAAGCTCTGATTCCTCTTGTTGAATCGACTCTTCACAACGTATCGTATTACTAAAAAGCACTCAAATACGTTGTATGTAAGGGCGAGAGGGTATCAAAGAAACAACCACTGTTTACTAGCAAGCATTGAAAGCAGATGCCAGAATGACTCTTTGAACTGAACGACGTAATAAAGGAACTAGCTGCCATCAAGACTGAACGAGATGAGGATCAAAGAAAATCGAACTAACTAAGCAAAGTGGTTCATTTTACCATCAAAGCAGAAAGAAGGAAAGAGAACAGATGAAAGTTCACCCAATGGAAGCAAGTGACTCAAGGTATGCCATCGCTCTTCTCTCTTGACCTGAGACTAGGTTGGGGGAGTTCAGTGAGCGAGGAGAAGAGTCGGTAGTTGTTATGTTAATGTTAAAAAGAAGAAATTAAAGCAGCTCCAGAGCTAGGAGTTGAACCAAGGCCGCTATTCCGGACTTAGAGATAGTAGTTCCCAAGTATGATATGAAATAGGAAGGAATAGAGTAAAGGCCTTGTCCTACTCTAATACAAGTAAGTAGCTAACGCAGCAAGAAAACGCTATACAGCAAGAAAACGGCTGCGCTAACGCAGCAAGAAAACGGATGCGCTAACGCAGCAAGAAAACGGATGCGCTAACGCAGCAAGAAAACGGATGCGCTAACGCTATTACCTGTATTGAGCTTTCGCGGATTACTAAGTAATACTAAGTATTGGCGCTCGTCCGTTGCTTGTTCCTGTATTGAGCTTTCGCGGATTACTAAGTAATACTAAGTATTGGCGCTCGTCCGTTGCTTGTTCCTGTATTGAGCTTTCGCGGATTACTAAGTAATACTAAGTATTGGCGCTCGTCCGTTGCTTGTTCCCGTATTGAGCTTTCGCGGATTACTAAGTAATACTAAGTATTGGCGCCATTACTTAGTAATACTTAGTATTACCTTGCTTGTTGGCTTTCGCGGATTACTAAGTAAGACCATTACCATTACCATTACTCAGTAATACTAAGTATTAATACTAAGTATTAATACTAAGTCTTTATTGGCGCCCTACATTACTCGGTAATACCATTACCATTACTCAGTAATACTAAGTATTAATACTAAGTCTTTCTTGTATGGGCCTTGCTTGTTGGCTTTCGCGTATTACTAAGTAAGACCATTACCATTACCATTACTCAGTAATACTAAGTATTAATACTAAGTATTAATACTAAGTCTTTATTGGCGCCCTACATTACTAAGTAAGACCATTACCATTACCATTACTCAGTAATACTAAGTATTAATACTAAGTATTAATACTAAGTCTTTCTTGTATGGGCTTATGCTTCTTCCTTCCCTTATAGTGGCTTTCGCGGATTACTAAGTAAGACCATTACCATTACCATTACTCAGTAATACTAAGTATTAATACTAAGTATTAATACTAAGTATTTATTGGCGCCATTACTTAGTAATACTTAGTATTTGTTGCTTGTTCCTGAAGTAAGGATTTGGAAGCTCAGGAGCAAGAGTCACTGTAGTTGGGCCAGGGGAGCTAGTCCCGTAACTGCGGGCAGTTCGAGTTCTAGTTCTTTACAAGACAGATGGGAACTGTAGCTAACAAGTGTGCCCTGAGTGGAATCCTACTTATACTCTTTCTACTATATTGGCAGGACGGGTGCCAAGTTATTAGTAGCTAGGCAGCTAAGCCAGTAGTAGTTCAGTTCAGGTCAGGGCATGAAGCTACAGGTTCTATTTGCGGTCGTGAGACAGAGGTAAGAGGCAACTTGTTATATAGGTAGCCGTGCGTGTTAATAGATCTTCTTCTATACTAGTAGTAGCAGTAGTGGGTGAATCGGTTTCTTAGGTAAGGTTTAGTTTCTTTATTAGAAGGATAAGCACGGTTATTGCTGTTTGTCCCAACATTCAGCCGAGGTAGGCTACTAACTTGCTCGTTAGAAGTAGTTAACGAACGGAAATAAGGCCATTTGATGTCTATAAGTTAAGATTGTATGGATGCCCGCTCCTTGGGTATGCTTTCAAAAGGGCTGTTTTCATGCGTGCTGGTGTTCGTGGTCTGTTGGTTTTTCTGTTCTCGTGGGGGAAGGCGGGATTGGCGCATCTACAAGTTGAGAGTGTGCTCGGGCAAGTGGGCTAACCAGAACTACTAGTAACGGGATTTGCCTGCAATACGAGTAAGGGGAATGGAACTCTTGTTTGAGAACTTTAGCTACGGACTTCGGTTAGCTAGCTCAGCTTCTCCTATGGCTATTTGGATTAAGGAACTAGGGTAATGCGAAGACAAAGAAGGCCTAATAATGGTGAGTCGAATCAGGCGCGGCAGCCGTTCCAAGGCTTTTATGCCACCTAAAGGCCTTATTTAAGATAGGAGAATGAGGCAAGAGACTCCGGGTTTTTCCTAAGGCGAGTAGCAGACTCTGGTTTCAGTGCACGTGTGGAAGGCAACTCTGTTTAGCCAGCAAGCATAGGAAAGAAATCCCCCCGGGGAACTTACTATTAATGCTAATCCATTAGTTCTAGCTCGAAGTTTGCCCTTAGTTGTCTCGAAGTTAGCTGCTTGGCATGAGTCGCTTGGCTTGCTCATGCGGGGCTTTGGAAAGAAAGTAACCAGGGAATTCATAAACTAATATTCTAATCCAGCTCGAGAAGTTTTTTTGTTTAAAAGTAGATCGGGAGTTCAAGCAGATGTTAAATTAGGGTGAGGTTTACTATTCTAGTCTACAGGCCACTTAGCTAAACGAAATCCTGAGTATCGACTGTCGTGTGAGTCTCGACCAATGTGTAGCTGCCGTTAAAAGGCTATAAGTAACGGCATTCTCAGTTAAGATAACAGGATTCAAGCTTGCTTGTGTGTACGTGCTTGTTATAAGTAGATGTAGATGTGAAGGTGCCTAAGGAACCGCCCTAACCCCCTTAAATACGTTGTTAGAGGCGTTGGCTATTCGTAGATCTGTTATACAGGCGATTTAGCTACTTTCAATCCTTAGTTTCAACTCTTCAGTGAGTCTTGCTATCTCCCAGTCGTAACTGTACCTTGTGGACTCTAACAAGCTCTCTTCGCTTCTCCCCTGGCTTAAACAAGCCAGTAGCTAAACCCCTGACCTATCGGTCAGTAGCTGAACCCCCTCTAACGAGCAGGTGAACCACCTCGTGTTGTTAGTTCGCTCTCATGGACCGATTGTGCTACTTTCAACCCTGAGTAGCGGGTATTAGGTGAGGGGATACCTGCAGAACCGTTTCATTTTGGAACCAGCTACGCACGTTACATGTCCTTTAAAGCTACCGTTAAGGACAAAGATAGGAGAACGAGATCCGGGCACTAGCGTGTTAAAGGAAACAGGGGTACTTATTAATGTGGGAAAAAGACGTATGAAAATCGTATGAATCGATAAGACCTGATCTCCGATCTGTTCCACGAAAAGGAGCTAAAATGCCACTTTCGAATGACAAAAGAGGGTCTTTTAGGCCTGATTTCCCTCGAGAAGCTGATGCCAGAACTGCTGTAGCTAGCCTAGGAGTTCTGTTGTTAGGGGGCCCGGGGAGTACCATGAGTTGATGTCTAGAGAACTATTCTTATAGGACCGGACTAGGGAACAACTATCCCACACCGGAGGAACGGAAACACCCCTTTAACAAGCAAGCTACGCACCTTTGAGTTCTCGGGGTGAGGTGCGAAGCTAGTTCCCAAGTAAGTAGCTAAAGCAAGAGGGCAATCAAGCAATCGATCGTAGGTACGCTAAGTAATTGCTTATATAAGCAGATTGGTGTGGAACTAGATCCTCTGCTAGAGTAACAGTTGTTGTGTAGCCAGGTTCACCTGCCCAATGCCAATGATACGAAGAGCTAGCTTTGCTACCCTGGCTCAGAGAAAAGTCTACTTGCTTGCTAGAGAAGGTGACCCTTTAGTTTTCGGGTTTGCTTGTCGTTTTTGTTTGAACAGAGATTCTTTTAGTGTTCAGTGTACCTTCGTACAAGATCGAAAAGAATGCATTCCAAGTGAGATGCCCATCCCATGCTTTCCGTTGGTCAACAACCAACCAGCTCTGCTCTCGTTTAGTTCTGAACTACTCGTACAGGAAGGAGTCTCTTTGAAATGCTGCTGCCTTACTCTTCCTTCTCCCTCCTAACACCCCAGGTATAAGTTCTAGGAAAAGATAGTCCATCTGTACCCTGATCCCTTCTCTAAGATGGGGAAGCTGCCTAGAGAGTGAAGCCTTTGCCCCTAGATATAGTACTATCCTCTTTCGTCTGATTGTCCTCTTCCTGTTAAGAGAATCCCCCTACTGGTATGTTTATATCAATCTCGAATGCCTTATAAGGAGTTATATCTTCCGGGTCTTGTCTTAATAGAATCCCTATGAGTGAGTAATCCTTTCTTCTAATGCTTCCGAGTGTTTATTCCTTCCTGTATCTCTTCTAGTGGTATAAGGAGGAGTTTGATTCATAGAGATGGATGTAGCTACTTTAGGTTTCTATCAAGCTAGGCCAGCTAAGAATGTCTTTGATGGTAGCTTTCTTCCTACTGGTAGTTTTAGATCAAGATAAAACATATAATGAGAAATAAGATGACGCAATCTGGTAGTTCCTGTAAGCCAAGCAGCTATCGAAGAGCGTAGATCAGGATGGAATCATGAACAAAGAACTCTTTTGTGGGTTGGTCTATCGATCTCTCCTTAAGTGCGCAACTTACTTATTGTATGGATTTTATCTTTCTCCGTGGATTACTATTTTTTGATTGATCCCTTGATTCATACAGATTAGTGGAAGTGGATGTTGGATTCTGATAAGCAATTTGAAGTATTTAATAATCCCTTTACTGAGCTACGGACCTCCTGAACGCCTGCCTACATCTGCCTTTGCTGCTGGTTTTAAGGTTGCTCCGCTTCCCTGAGCTATGGACTTGAGTTCGGGAACGGATAGATATGAAGTTGTTACTTGAACGGGTGAACTACCTACTTTTTTAGACTTCTTAGCTCCTGCGAGAAAGCGACTTCCCTACTGAGGAGACTGGGCGCCTTGGAGAAGTATGGATTCCTTTTCGCATTTCATTAACCTACGGCACTGAACGGCACACTGAAGCGGAAATCCAGAAAAGACTTGGCTTCCCTACCCCTTTCTTCGTCTTCTTCTTTCTACCTCGAGTACCTTCCCGCTCCTTGACTACCATAAAGATAAAGCATTGGGACGGATATAGGTGGGCGACTTACGTACTATGTTGAACTTGACTCACTTTTCTCAGATTCTTCTTCGGACCCTGCTTGAACCACTAGAACAGTTCCTGCAACGGCTAAATCTTAACTCGAAGTTCACCCTGTTGAGGTTCTTTCCATCTCCATTTTCACCGATCCTTAGGTATGGTTGACTTGACTGATTAGGCTAAGGGCCTTAGCTTAGATTGGACAAGTAAACTTCCCTTAATAAAGGACATAGGCTCACCGACCGAAACAACTTTGACTGAGAGTGAAGGGGAAACCCCTAAAAGATGAACAAAGCGAGCTGAGCTGCCCATGCTTTACCCATCTGACCCGCTCCCTACTTCTCTACTTCGCGGGACTAACCAAAGAGACGAGGAACTTGCACCGAAGAACAACAATAAGGTCTACCGGACTGAGACCGACAGACTGCTATCAAGCGGGAGAGAAGGTTGCTCCAGATGAGAGTTGGTCGTGTATATTGCTTTCTCGCCTAACTACAGGTAAGATTCACTACCTCTTCTATCAATATAGCTAGTATAAAGCCTATTCCTTTCCGAAACTGTACGGTACGATTACGATGGTGGATTACTTATTCCGATCTACATCTCCTCGTGCTCGCCTCTGCCTTGCCTGCGGATGATGCCTTTCACCACTTCTTCCTACTCATATTCAATATTCTTTTTTGGCTCTAACTTGATTTTGAGCCGAGACTGTCTTTGTTGAGCTCTACGCCTTTGCCTTTGCCCACGAATTGCGCCAGGGGATAAAAGAACATAATGTAATTATCCCTTCGACGACTGAGCCGGGGCTTGCCCCTTTCATTTCACATGGAATTGATCGCCTATTTAAAGTCATATTCCATATTACCCTCGCTGACAACGTACCTATCTTAGAAATTCCTCCTATATTTACTGGATCTTGGGTAACTTAGACTGAGATTGGAACTTGATTTGATCATTCGCTCCTCATTCTTAACGAGATGAGCTCATTCATTCCTTGCGCTTAGTTACCTTCATTCATTCCTCCACGGAGAGAGGCTCTATGAAAGAAGAGAATACGGAGCAACCTTCGCCTGAGACGGGGCTTCCTTAGAGTGGACAGAGACTGTGATCCTAGCTTTCTGACTGGGCAAGCAGCTCCTAGTAAAGAGAAAGAGATAGTTATGCCATTTTGACGATATTTCATGTACGCTTCGCTTACCTTTCACTCCTGAACCCACCTTCGTCTTCCTGGAGAGGAGTTTGTTTTATAACTATATTGGGTAGCCCGCCTTTCAATTGAATCAACAAGAAGTTAGCATAAGATTCTTCTTCTGCGTCTAATCCCTTTTCTAATCTTTCAGTTTCTACCCCCATAACTGATACAGGTGAGCGGCGTACCTAGCCTGTCACACTACGGACCTCTCGTTCTTGCCGGGTGAACCCCAATCTGAATCTCCTCTTCCCCTTCTGTGAAATCCCCGTGGTGAACACTAGAAGAGTCAGCAATCGGGTCTTTCGTGGAAACCCCTGCCTGAATGATGCTATCTCGCCTTCTGATCTTTCTGAAGATATTTTCCGAATTTCTTTCCTACTTCTGTCTATTCGCTTCTACCGGGAGGATTTCCCTGATTGGCTCTCTTGCCTGGAATGACTTCCCTCAGTCCCGTCCCTACTTCTTCTCATGCCACTAATTGATTTCCACTTCTGAACTCCACGTATTCAATCGATTCTGTTTCATGGCTCGCAGGTCGGAGAGAGTCCACTTCTTCCATTGATTGGGACTTGACTACTTCAGGTGGATCCGATCCTCTTCTATTGAGGGTGGATCCCTTTCTATTGATTGCAGCTCGTGAGCAAACTACCTATCTATATTACCATTCTAACCTGTCTTTGCTGAACCTATAACCCGTTCTAATATTCCATATTACCCTAGCTCACAGCTTATCCTTCTATGATACATTGGATTTATTGGATTCGAAGTTCGGTTCGACTGAGCGAGCTGTCTTTTCACTTGGGCTTCGAAGAAAGCTTATTAGAGATTCTCCTCTTCGGATGGGGTAACAGGCTCCTCAACAATATTAAAGATTGCCTACTTTACGGGTTACGGGTGAGCTACGAGCAGGCTTGATACCACTCCTTCGGACCCTTCGGACTCCAGCGCTTAGAAGAATCCTTATGAAACTCTTATTACATAGATCCTTCCCTTGAGCAACAAGCTAATTCCCTGACTAAAGAAAGAACTGAGACTGAAAAAGATTATACCAACGCTTACCTTTTTCTTTGTAAGTCAACTTCCATCTTCTAAAGGGAGAGTAAACTCACCTTAGCAGTTTGATTCTCCATTTTATTCCCCTGATACTGAAGTTGCTACTGTACCTGTCTTTGAAGAATGCTTCGAACCCGGCCTAAACGCTTCCTGAGACTCAACCCTACTTCGTCTTCGCCCTCCTGCCTTTCCAGTAGTGGATTCAGCTCATATTATCAATTCTTACTTCACGAGAGAGAGACTCACTATTGAAGGGTATACCCACGGGAGAGATACCGAAACTAGAAGCTTTGTCGCGCTCATTGACTTTCTATCAGAGGGGTTGACGTTCAGTGCCGTAGGTCAGAAAAGGAATGAGAGATGAGAAGGTGGGTTGCGTATATAAGCCCCATTTGACGGTCTTTCTTTGGTCGAGTAGTCAACTACCTCTTTGCCCAAGGATTGCGAATATGCTTGACTGAGATTCCAAGCAAGCTACCTGGGCCTAAAAGACTGCTTCTTGAGCACATGAATATTCAATTGCTCCCGAGCCTTCGAGAAAGTAGAAAGCCCATCCTCTTTCAATGCCATCTGACCCATCTATTTACTTAGCTGACAATCGTATAGAGCGTGATACCTGCCCTCTAAAATGGGATTTAGGAAGCAGACTCCTCGCCCTATAATAAAAGAGATCTGGTGCAGAACCTGCCCTCTCCTCTTATTCCCAGGGGGTCAACACCTTCAAAATCCGACGGCACACTGAAACAACTCAAGCGAAAGAAGCCCGCATACCCACTCTTCTCTTTCTCTCAACTCAATAGTATAGATGCATCAGTCGACTCTGTGGATTCTGTTTATTCCGAATATCGATCCTTTCGTCAAATCATGTCTACACGGGAATCAAGCTTTTCAAAGCACCCGCAGATTGAACAACTTAATATCCGGAGCTTTTCAAGATCCAGATGTTATATCGGATTTTTCTCTGGGTTCCAAACCTCCAGTGTATACTTTTTTTCGCTTCTAGCTCCTTCCTTCCGGCGGTCATCACCTCCGGATTGGACGCAAACAAGCGCACCAGCTATATATAAGAAAAAACCTACAATGAGGTCAGTTCAAAGCTCTAAGAGGGATAAAAACCTCCATATCTTACTTAGCTTTACTCTTTGAGTTGGTAGCCAAAGAGAGATTCTAAATAAGAAAGGGAGGGGGATCCACAACGAAGGAAGGGGTACTACAAATGCTTGCTTCAATCGGTTTCTTTATCTTGTCAATTGAAAGATTCGTTCCTGTGGCGGTGTCCGTCCACTAATGTAAAGATTGGGCGCCAGTGATTCGAAATAATTGAGGTTAATTCGACGAAAGACACTTTCCGGGCGATCATCTTCTGAGCTCTGATCTACGACCACCCTCACACTGCTATCGATCCGGCGGACAGATGCCCGTTCTGCTGATCCAAGCTTCTTCTTCCGGACCAGAACAACACGGAATGAATCTTTATCTGGGAAGGCATGATTGGGAGCTGGCTCGAAATCCGATAAAGAGAATATCTCCGGGCCTCAGTTAGAAGGTTATCTGCCCCGCCTTGCTTTTCGGTCTTGCGCATTCAAGCGTTGAATAAGGCCTAAGAAGGGCTTTCCCGAGGCTGGGCGTAGATGTATCTATTCGGGGTCGAAACCCTCATTATTGATCATCTTGGGAAGGATCGAGTGGAATTTACGGAACCATGGACCATTACCATCGCTCCTGGGGGTCTTGTTACCATCACCGATCAGTTCGGACGGGCATGGCGCACGAAGCCCTCAGAGAAACCATTCCCTTATCCGTCGCGAAATCAATCTGTTGTGTTATCATCCCCGGTGGAATCTCGAATCGTTAAAAAGCTATGCCGGCGAATCGATAAAAGGCTTGCGCGCTTCTTTGCAGTGCTGTTCTCTACTGCATCTTATCTAGGACCGATGCTTCGTCTCGCTTCGGCGGTCTAGGAACCTATTTCTCTTTTTAAGTATCAACCGATGGAAGTAAGCAAGCTACCTGTGCTTCAGATAGGGACAGAGCTCGAAACTCCCTGAGGTAAAGACAGAATGAACAGTTGGTCGGGTAAGGATTCCGTTGAAGCGGCGCGCATTGAGCCTTTTTCTTCCTTTCCGTCTTGTTCCCAACCTTGAGGAGGGATGGGGGAGTGAAAAAGAGAGGAAGAGTCTGGCCCAACCAATCACGATAGAAGAGGAATTCCCACTATAGAATCAAAGAGAAGCGATAGCCGCTCAAACAAAAGAAAGTGAGAGGTGCGAAGCAGCTCGAGCATAGCGAGAGGAGCGTGAAGGCATCAGAACAGGAGCTACCACCACTATGGCTGTCCGTGTCAGAGGCGCGGAGAAAGTCAATTGATTCTTTTTCCCTCTAATACGCAACGCAATTGATTGAGAAGCCGGAATCTTTCCTAATCGGCCGGGTGAAGGCAAGAAAATTCTTTCATTTTCGCACCAATAATTCCCAGTGCTTGAAGATCGGAGAAGCAAACTTCAAAGATTGAAGTAAAACTGCAGTGTAGGAAGATTTGTGAATCTATTCACTCTGGGGATGATTTCTAGTGACTTTCTGTAGTATGGACAGAGTGATGAATCTTTAGAAAAAGAGGCAACTGAAGCTTTCAGATTCGGGTTTAGCTCCTTCATTTGTTTGCCAGAATCCATCAATAGGGCGATCAGAGATAAGGCCAACCCTGTACTTCCTATTATCGAGTGATAGTGGAATGACCAATCCAGTTCCCTCAGACTGGCTTTCTAGCTTTCCTGGGCAGACTGACCTAAAGGGGAACTTCCCCGGTTTCGTTACCTTACTTTCTTTCATTCTGTTTTATCTTGCTCATCAATCGGTTCTTACGTCGCTCGTAGATTCCCGGTTTTCTCTGCCCAGTGAACTTCTTTCTTTGCTGAAAAAAAGGAATGAACCATGGGGTAACTTAACTCGGCGCCTTACCTTTCAAACTTAAGCTTTTAACCGGATTGCTACTGTACTGAAAAGCTTCCAACTGGCTTGACTCCAAACGACTGGAGACTGGTTACTCTCTAAGAACCGTGCTACTAAGCGCTTGCTTCCTTTCTTTCTTGAAAGAAAAGAAGGCAGGAGGGAGATTGCTTTGTTGAAAGGTAGGGCTTTGAAGCGAAGCGGCTGGGAATGGAAAAGACGGAACAAAGGGAGAATTGGCTTATTCTAGTTTCTAGTGTACATCCGATTTTCGGAATTAAAGAGAAGGCCGGATCTTGTATAAGAACAGCTTCTTCTTCCTAAGACTAAGACCGGCTTGCTGTCGTCGATAAAGCGGAGACTGGCATTACTACGACCGAAGATAAGATCCTTCCCTGCCCTCTTTCTATCCTAAGATAGATTGCTCTAAGATGTTCTTCTCTCCTCTCCCGAAGAGCTTGCATTCCATGCTTCTGATTCAAGTCCTGAAAACCTTCGTGCTAACAAGCATTCTCTTCCGAAAGTGCCACCACAGTGGATTCTAGAACTGAGGTTATTCCGACAACAAGGGCTACAACAGCACTTCTTTTGGCTGCACTCAAGGAACTGACATCTCATCTAAGAAGGAATAGGAAGCGAATCTGCTCTTCCATGTGCTAGATGTAGGCATTTCCCCTCTTAGCATACGGCATTAACTTCACTGCACTGCCTTAATCCCCTTCTGTCCTTCTATTCTATGTAGGGCCTCTTTTCCGCTTGTAGGCGAATTGCCGTATTGCTGAGTCGTATCCGGGTCTATTCCATCTAGCCCGTAAGCAGTCCCGATCCTCTTTCCGAAGTCTAAGGAGTGGAGCACTATTAGCCTATCGCCTTGTCGTCTAAGGTTCAATTGACTTCTTCTTTTTCCGGTGGTGCAGTTCCTCACCTTGTTGAGTCACGAAGGGTTCTAAACCATTTGCTTAGTTTACCTCCTCAATCCTATCATCTTTGGTCTTGGCTTGAAGCCCAATCCTTCCCTTGCTTTAAGCCTATCGGTCAGCGAATAATCCTAGCCTCCCGCAGCCCTTTCTTTGATTTTCCCGATGGAGTTCTTTTTGTTTGAGATCTAGTCCTAGTCCCATTTCGCTATGTTGTTTTCCTCTTGCTTCCTTCCAATCTCTGTGTTGGAAGTCTTGCTCCCATTGTTTTAAGCGCCTTGGCTGCTGTCGATTCTGTCCTCCCTTATGCTACCGTGCTTTTTTTTTTTCTTGAGTTCTTTCCTCGGAAGCAAGGAATTTCTTTCTTGTTGGCAGCGAGTTCAGTTCCTCATTAGTGTAAGCCCCTAAGGGAATCCCGGAAGTCTTCGAAGTCGTGGAGCGAGGGGATAGGCTTTGGGGTCTAGAACCCTAGCCCCGGCGTTTCATTTAATTAAGTGATAAGTGAAGCGAAGGAATGCATGTGGATTCGGTTGGAGAACCTTTGCCGTAGCGGATGAGTGGCTCTTTCCTTTTACTAATGCAACTAGTCGGCCCTAGGGGAATCAATCCTCTAAGAGTCCCGCAGGTAACCCCGTACCGTAGGCTACCTTCTCTTCCGCAGCGAAGTAATCCCCTTCTCCTCGACTCGGGATAAGGGCTGAAGAAGGAGTTTCTGTTCTTTCAGGTTTAGCACCATAGGCTAAGTCTGCTAGTCTTGCATTCATTCCTCAGGTGAAGTTAGTTGGTGGAATATCCCTACCCCCAAAACTCAAGAATAAGACTTCTATCCTTGAGGTAATTGTATCGGCCTTTGCTTCGGGTTCAATCGTATCAGCGCCTTCGCAGCCTGCCTGAAGCGTTGAAGATAGATAATTTTGGTTGCTTGTTGATTGATTCGGCGTAACGAGTGATAGAAATACCTTACGAGGGTTTAAGGAAAGCAGTTCGTTCAGTTAAACTTTGTATTCAATCGGGCAAGCTTTCACATATTATGATTTTGACTCTCTATTTGAGCATTCCCACTTCAAAGATGAGGAAGATTCTCCTTATTTTTTATGCCTCGCCGAGGGATTTTCCCAGCTCTAGCTACAGAACTAGAAGCGAATTAGCTTAGCTCTCGAAACAACCGGCGAAGGAGAAAGTTGTCCGTCAACGGGTCAATTCATTGCCTATTTTTAGGTAGGCTCCACCTGTAATTAAAATATCAGATGGGAGAACCAGTTCGGCAATAAGACCTGGGAAAGGAGATCACATGGACGGTCTGCGAAGAACAATCAAGGGATAACACCTCAATTAGGGCATTCTAGTTCGACATGCTACCTTCTCGATGTATCGATTCTTGGTAGACAAAGGTGGTTTAGATCGATACGCCTCCTTTCGGGTCCGGGGCTGGAGTTTCATCTTTCTGTTGGAAAACGAGCTTCTGGCAAAGCATCGGGAGGGAGTGTCATTGATCCCTTCCTACTGCTTCTTTGATTCATCAATTCCCATCTATTAATTAGGGATCCAATTCGGTATCTTGCGTACGAATTCATGTTGTCAACGAGGATCTTTGCCCCTTATTGTTGTTTTCCCAGCCAACTTTATAGTATAATTCAAATCAAAAAAATGGAATGCCTTTGAGAGCAGAATGTAGGAACGAAGCTTCTCGGAGTCCATGAGAAAGACCTTGTTTTCGTTCTCTCACCAACTTGAATAGCGGATTTTCGGTGAAAATAATTGAGGCACATGATATCGGGATAGAAAGAGATTAATCAACTTCCACGATCGTGTAGATGAATCGGTTGCGAACACTATCAAAGAGCAACTCAATCATAAAGTGTTAACCCCATTATTTCATAGAAATGGTGTGGTACTTCCCGATGGAAAATCTTGGTTTGACGTGATTGATACTATGGTACCTACTGACAATATTGAGCTTCTCTCCACTATATATATGAATTTGGCACAATTCGATGTTAATAGTCCATATTACGTTCAAGCCATACAAATCGTTGCTACCTGGTGGAGCGGGGGGTAACTCATTGTTCTGTTCTTTTCTGTTCTGTTCGGATTATGTGTGAGTCAATTCCCTCAACATGGTAAGTGTTTCGCAGGCTAGTCCCCGAAAATGCCAGAGGAAAAAACTCCGGTTAAAATAGTTTAGTAAATTAGTCAATTTCGGCGAATAGTCTGATTTTTGAATCTGTGTCAGAGATTTCCTTTGTCCGGAATGAACTTCTACATAGGTCCTTCCATAAAGGGGCTTTTCCAATCTGTCTAGCTTCGGTGTGTTGTGTTCTTTGACGAGATAATCGGATGAGGGGCACAGTGACTTCCACAGGCACTGAATCTCTTTCTGCTTTTGTGAGTGAAAGAGAAGTCAGTAGACTGATTTTTGGATCGATTGAGTTCCACTCTTCTTCCAGTGTCCCTATCTAATTCTTGGTTGTGGTAAGGAAAAAAGAATGGGAAGGAGGGCTGGTTTTTGGGATGAGTGTATCTCTCGGGGGTCGAGGCCCAACTTCCCTAATGCACATAATGCAAAGGAGAGGGCCCGCCCTAAGGCTATCTTAAAAAAGACTGCCTGAAAAAAGGAAAAAGTAAGCAGAGGAAGTGAAGGTTGGAAAATTACATAAGAGAGAGGAAAGTTCCACACGCGGAAGAAGCTCAATGGTAGAGCATAGCCTTTCCCAGGCTAAGGTTGAGAGGAATGAGGCAACTCGCTTGCTTACTTGAGTTCTGAAAGTACCGATTTCCTGATCTCGGAAAAGTACCAGATCTACTTTCTATTTGTCTGAAATCGTCCCGAACTTAATTCATTGCTTTCTCGAAATGAATTAAGTAATGAAACGCTATGTTCAGATTCTGAACCAAAGCACTAGTTGAGGTCTGAAAGCCTTATGAGGAGAAGGAGGAAAGGCGGATAAGAGTACCTTTGATTCCATTGTGATACCTTGGGATGATGAGGGAAGTGTGCGCAGCGCTGTCGGTTAGATCAAAGTCTCCCTTCCCTGATTGATCTCTTTCAGCGTTACACCCCTTGGATCTCCACACTGCCCCTTTACCAAGGGCTTTCGTGGGTGCCAACTTGGAAGGCTCTCCCAACTAGTTGGATAGTTTCTAAGTGGATTGATCCCGAACCCGAATTGACTAAGAAGTTTTTGAGAAGAGCACAATCGTGCTTCTCTGGGAAATCCCGTGTTTTTGTCATCAATGAAATTTGATATATGAGTTATAAAACCTCATCTCGTTCAGTCTGGGAGATAGTGGAATTTTTTCTTTCAACCCGTACATACACCTTTTAAAGGTATTATAATAAGGGTATTAGTAGTAGTCACATCCTCTCTTCATTCTCTGCTTCCTTTCTTTCATCTGTGAGAGATACTGGATCTACTGTCTCTAATTCAGCATCTGCTTTCAATGGTTTGATACCCTCCCGTCCCGAGCTAACTTGAGAGCTGGGATACTCTGGTTGAATCGCTTCGCTCCGTCGGTGCTCTCAAGAAGTCGCTAGAATGACACTGACTCTTCTTGCATCGAAAAAGAGTGCAAAGATCTACCCTCAAGAACTTGTGCTACTCATGTTCTTTGCTGCTTTCTTACTTAGATTTTATATATATATAATTTAATCAAGCCCTGTATGATATTACTCATCGGGTCAGTATGCTTTTCTGCTCATCAAGCTAATCAGTAGCCTGCCTGACGAGGGCTAGGTAATTTCCACTGTTAACCAAAGCGCTAATCTCTTCTAAGCCCTTACCCTGCTAACTCTTTGAAAGAAAGTCAACCTCTTTCAGACTTTCATATAGGAGAAAGAAGAAAGATAAGACGAGCAGGAGTGAAAAGAGGTATCGGCCTCACTTCCACTGGAAGGGTGGACCCGCTTTGAATCCGAAAGCGAAGGAGGTGTGCCGCTGCCGGCCTCGCTTTCCTTTCCATGCCTTTCGTCCCGTTCCTCTCCCAGCGGACTACCCACCTGGGCCTGGGTTGAGGTGGTGGGAGACCCAGAAGGTGAAGTCATATTCTGCCAAAAGGGCTCGCCCTGCTAGTGACCAAAATATCTGCCAAAAGAATGAAAGGTCCCCCAGGATCATCGAAATCCAATAGCAGACCGCCATACAGAAGATCCAGAAGGAAAGTCCCGAAATTCGGACCACTAGAAATCGAACTTTAAAGAGTTGAGTAACCTTATTTCTTCTCATTATATTCCATTCTTTCACTTTTTTGCTCCCCTATTGTTGAAGAGAGACTTTTGGGATCGAAGGAAGGTTCTTGGCTTTTGTCCAAAAAAGAAATGGGATTTTTTCTCGCACGTCACAGCTACTATGTTGTCTGTGACTACAATACGATATTTTCATTGATACAGTAATTCTGATTCAATTGTGACAATAGCCAATAAGCAAGCAGCTTGTATTCGTATAATAAGAAGAATGCGGTGCTTCCCGCTTTCAGGAAAGTGAGGCACTACAGGTATTGGATTCAGCTTGAACTAATAAACCAGAAGTTGTTCCCAGTGAAAAGGAGGAGTCAGACTTCCCTGTGTTAAGCATATAGCAGATAAATCAATAGAATCAGAAGTAGATGGACCAGAATCGGATGTGGGAGAATATCTCATTCTAAGGAAAGAGCTCTATCTTATTTTAGTAATATGTCAGGTCAGAGTTCATTCTTACCCGTTCTCTAGGAGCTTGCATTCGATGCCATCGAGTTAGCTAGTTAACATTCGATCTCCCCGGAACATCATTCTGCTTTCCTGAAGGGATTCAAAAGGAGGAAGAAAAGCGTCTAACTTCACTTTCTTTTCCTTCTAGAAATAGAGTATGAAAAGCATTCCCGAGCGGGCTAAGGTTCCATGTAAATGGCTTTTGTTTGAGTTAGTCTACCTTCTCTTCTTTCTCGAAGAAAGTCATTGCTTGATTGATTCAAGGTCCTCGCCTATCGTCTTAGTAAGGTCCCATTTCCTTGTTGGTGTAATAGCCCCGCCCCTTGAGGGTAACTTCTCTTTCTATCTCGTACGCATTGGAATCGGTACATCTCTTTGTCGGTAATCCCCTATTCCGTAACCAGTCCAGCCCTTAGTCCATTCCGTACTCTCTCCATCTAAGATCCCGTACCTTAGCAGTCCATGTAGTTAGTTTCTTAGTTGTTTGATGTAGGCTAGCAGCCAGTCTTCTATAGTAGGTGGGTGCAGCCTTTTCCTAACTCCAGCTGGAATCCTATTCTCCCTCTTCTTAATTGATTGTACCGGTCTTTCATCTCCTTCAGGTCCAAGTCTTGGATTCGTTCCTCATTTTTCATTCTCTTCTGATTCTGGGTAGCTTCTTCCTATAAGGAGAATGCTTTTTGCTTTCTTTCTTGTACCTGCTTTAACGGAGCAAGTCCGGATTTCTCTTTCTTGGCCTAAGGGGAAAATTCCTTCTTCCTCGAGTCAATCAATCCTGGCTCATAGTCCTTTTTTCGTGGCGATACGTGGCGATATCTGCGAGAATATGTATATGTGCTCCTCACCTTACCGGGTGTTTCGGGTAATTCCAATCGTGCCATCAATGGCATCAAAAGACAGAGATTCCATAAAAGTTCTTTGAAAGTTCAGAAGAACAGAACGCGGGAAATCGGTAACCCAACCTGAACTGAAGGTGAACATTCCATTAATAGAGTAAGGGGCTGTAACTCTTCATATATTGTTGAAGGGGCTGGGCCTAGGTCAAGGACGTAGATATCAAGAGAACTATAGCGTGGCTTGTTTGGAAAAACAAGGCTTACTCGGAACGGAACTACAAACTATGGGAGCTAATAGCTGAAGAGATCTAAGCTAAAAGGCAGGCACAGCTCCCGGGTGCAAATCGACAAGAACTACTGTCCGGTTAGTGAATGAACTTTCCCTGGCTAATGTGGTTGGTACGCAATCTCGGGTTCCTCGGCTTACCATGAGGCTCACTCACAAGCCGTTACGTTGCCATTAAAGATAGACACTCTACCGGAAGGGTAAGTTTACTACTCCAATGATCGGTCTAAAACAAACGACCAGCCCAAAACGGAGGTCGGTCGAGCTGGAACTTGGCTCCGTGAGGGGGAAGAACCTTGACTTCTTTAGGGGCTTGCGTCTTTTAATTCTATTGGGTGGCGTGGTGGAAGCCCAGCCCGCACCACACGTTCTCTGATTGAAACGAAACTTTTTCTCCGCTCCGGGAATTCCAGCAGACGTGATACTGGTTCAGCAAACGGACTCAACATTTCACTTACGGAAACAGAAAGAGTGTTCGGGGATATTGGAAAAAGCCTTTCAGATACAAGAATGAAGGAGCACTGCTGCACTTCCACGACATGGGAAAGGGATCATGGGGTGAGGAAAAGAAAGAAAAGGTGCAAGGTGAGGAGATATCGAGAGGTAGAATAGGTGAAATGAGTTCAAAGGAATTAGTTAAGACACGCTTCTTTAGCACCTGAACTCCTGAGCTTGCTTGAAGCCCGATCGTCACTTCCACCGAAGAGATAGTGTTTTTGAATAGTCAAGATCTTATACTAATGCTAGGATTAAAAACCTTGACTTGGCTTATTCCGTGTAGCAGTACTTTCTTTAAGTCATTTCAAAGATTCTGCTCGTGAGCACAACTGCAAGCATCAAAGAGAGCAGCAAAAGCGTAGAAGCAAGGAACTCTTTCTTTGCATCGTTCAACTCCTACTCCTATTCCTTTCTTCCTCGATGCTTTGAATAGCGTAGTAAAGTACCCAAGCACGGGATGAGACTTTCCTTTCTTCTTTCACATAGCGACATGACTCCAATTTCTCCTTCTGTTGTGATAAAGAGTTGGTCGTCTTCCCTAGGGCTGTCTTCTTTTTTCACTTCCTTTCCAATCTCGGAAATTGCCGATATTGGTAGTAAACCTCGTTTTCTTATATTTCAGAACTATACTAGGAGGAAGATCATCTTGCAGTAGTATGTTACGACAGAGCCGTCTTTGAATGCAGCCCCATAAAGTTGCAATAATACGCGCCTCTTCTAGCTCCGGAAGCTGACTTTTTTCGAAAAATATTTCCCGATCTCTTGCTTGGTCTGGTCCCTCCATGAGGAAAGGGCTCGCAATGGCTTGATTCTTTCTTCATTCCAGAACAGGAACTTTCTTTACTCATACTGAAAGACTTCAATCGATGAACTCCTTGCTGCATCAATGCTCGAGGAAGCAAGAGCGGGATGAGTGCCAACTACTAATGCTAATGGAAGCTTCTTTCTTGCTCCTGCAACTCTCGAACTAGAGGAAGGTGCTAGAGTCCCGCTCGTTATAGTGATCTTTTTCAGTCCCCAGTGCTAGCTAATCCAGCTTGGCCAGGGATCTGAGATTAGATAGAAGGAATTCTCAGTCCCCTATGATAAAGAAATAGAGGCAGCAAACCGGCAAACAGCCTTGTAGGAGTACCAGCTATAGTAGTCAGTCTACTGGGTCTACCTTTTGCGTCCCTGGTGAGGTTGGTTCATCGGCCGAGTCAATCCAGTTTAGAATCTGATTTTCTAGTGAGTTATAGAGCATCTAGTAGATAAACTACTAGCATGAGTAGTTAGACTACCCATACTAAGTTTACGCTGTTCGTGACAGCGATGTTCCAGTCAGACCCGTTCCAGAACCAATGAAAGAGAAAAACCCACTAGCGGGTAAACCTGTGCTTTAGCCCCCAGCAATAGATCTAGTGAGACAGGATTTTCCTTGCCTATGTTCCCCCTGAAGTGAGGCCCCACCGAATCGTCTGCTTAGTCTTCTTTCTCTTTCCTGTGCTATCCAGAAGAGTGAGACATAAGTATAAAGTTCTCCCACTAGTCATGTGCACTATCTGACTTGTCCTTGGTACATCTTATATGAAGCAGTACTGTAGCCTTACAAGCTGCTTGAATGGGTAGCGGACTTTCTATCTACGCCGAGTTTTGATGCCCGACTCAAAGCCTCCTACTCTTCCCCTTCCGCGAAGACACCCTCTGCCGCCTAGTCTGCTTGCCTTTGCTTCCTAAAGTGAGATGGACAGACCGAGACCGTCGTTGGTTGACTCAGCTTGATATCTTTCCGACGGTTTGCTCTTGTTCGGAACGGTATTGAAGTTTGGTTCCAGAGCCGGTTACGGGCAGCCCCGGGACAACCGAAGGAGGGTGGCCTTGGACTTAACGGTCCTAAGGAATGGTGCAGGGGGGAAGGATGAAAATCCAACCACACGGATTAGTCACCCGTTCTCTTCTCAGCCTGCTCCGCTGACAGGCTAGCTTCTGGGCTATGCTTCCCTCATCTGCGGGCGGATTTCCCATCTCTCTATACCGGCGCTCTTTTCTAGTCTTGCCGTTGCCTGATTCGGTTGCTGCTGTACTTCCCCCATTGTCATCAGGTTCAGTAAAGAGAAATCGCAGGATAAACCGTGGGGAGATTCGTGAAGCTAACGATCGATATAAGCTCAAACAATGGTGGTGTAGTCGCTTTCCTATGCCCTCCCCTCCTTGGAGGAAGTGTGGCAGCAAGATTGACCGATTCCTGAGAGTCATGAACGAGCTCCTGCTGGCTGGCTAACTGGAGACAGCTTTTTATAAAATAAAAACAAGCCGATTGAATAACTTATGCCCGTAATGGATAGAAATAGAATTGGCTAACTCCACTCGTGGCTACTTTTTTTTTGAAAGAAAACCAGTTTGGTTGTTCAAGTGAGCAGCTAGTTAACCACTATTGAATAGCAGGAAATTTACTTAAAAAAAGGGAAAAAACTCATTAGTCCATCCTTACCTTGACCTTGTCTCCCTGACCTTCTAAGTAAGGGGACCGGTTAGCAAATCGCCTGGCATTGAGTCAATTTAGGAAGGAACTCTTTTCTCCGATCTCAAAACATAAAGAGGACTATTTTGATCTTGGCTATTTTCTTAGCGACTCTTCCTGGCTCTGAGTTGAATCCGAAAGCCCCTCTGTATTCCAATTGCAAAACTGACGCTGGTCTTAAGCCAGCGTTGAGTGCCTCCTGACTAAAGGATGACTGTAGCTTTCTTTACATTCTCGTAAGCACAACCACACTATTCCCATTCCTCAAGCTCGCCAGCATACCGCTTAAATAGTGAAAAACGATTCGTTGAGCATCTTTGTAAAGAAAAAGCGCTTGATCAACTTCTCTTCTGGTAGAGGGGCCCCACAGACAGCGACAAAGAGGCCTTCAAACGCACAACAATTAAAAAGAAAATAATGTCTATATCCTCATGATGCCACCAGTAGAAAGAGAAAGAACCTCATCGGGCATTTGCCCGGTATCCGCACTTGGTCTCGTCTTAGTCTTTATTAAATACACCGCTTGGCCACTCTTCACCTTCACTCACGAAAGCCAACAACATTGACATAACCCATTCCTCTAAGCATGAAATGAAAGGGCTTCACCTGCCCAAGTCGGAAGAAGGAGTTTTCGAGAAAAGGCCCATCTTTCCGTAAAAGAAGGGATTGAGAGTATAGTCTTACCCATTGGATTTTAGAAAAAGTTTATATTTTCTTTCTTTTTCTTTTTATGTTTTATGGTGAAAACTAGGTTTTTTGAGCTCTTGCTGAATCAGCTGTTCATGCTACCGATTCCTATCCCTAACTTGAAATCTCCTACGAGAAGTCTTCAATAGATAAAAGAGAAGAAGCGAGTGAAGAAAGCGGAATCGATTAAGACTTTCCTCTCGAAGCACTTTAGGCTCCAGTCCTACAGCTGGTGAAATGGATCAAAAGCCTGTCTTTGTCTTTCTCGGGTTAAGCTAGTAGTCCATTGGGTGGTGGGATATCCTCATTCCTATTTACCTTGGCTGGGAACTGAAATCAAAGCCTAAGCCGGTCCAATACTTAGTATTACCGAGTAATGGTAGTCTAAGAGAAACTTTGATTACTATTGAAGAAGAGATTCTAAGCACCACAACTGGACACTTTAAATAGCGTAAGAAAAGAGATCAGCATCTTCTTGTCTGTCTCTGCTTTTCTTTTGTTTAGTTGCCGCCCCGGTAAGGGTGATCAAAAGCGAGTATAGGATAGTCCAGTCAACATAGGTTGAATGATCCCTGCTTTCCTCCGAATCGGATCAGATCTTTTGAAAAGCTCTTTTTCTTCTCTTTCATTTACGAGATTTCTTGTCAGGGGAAAGCGGTAACTAGATCCATGAAGGAGTGCCCCCAATAGAAGATGGCGGGAAGTACTGAGCCAGGAGATAACCTTGTCCGGATGGAAGGGGGTTCTTCTGCATCTGATGAACTTGTGGAAAAGTCAGGGGGACCTTTTATGCCCGTCACTATGCTATTTAGCACCTTCTCTGCTTTCCTTATTTTATTAGTGCCTTCAGAAAAAGACCTCGAGTTGGTTTGAACTATCCGCTTGGACACCCATTAAGAATGAGAGAGTAGGAGACGGAGCAGATAGACTTAATGATCAAACAAAAAATTGGATCCGGAAACCAGAATTTTTCCACCAGCCTCCGCAAATAAAGCCATTCTACACTAGCGTATGCCTTGCTCATGGCAAGCGTAAAGGGCTAAGTATCCAAGATCTCCACTTCTTCTATTCGATTCTTCAGCCAATGAAAAGCTGAAAAAGCTACCAAATCCTGTAAGTGAAAGGAGACTGACAGAAGAGAGTAGTTCATTTTGGACGATAACATAATACTCTTTTATTTCGAGTAAATAACCATTCCTCGAAGACTTTACTAGAAGGAGGACAGGCTTAGCGGATGAAGTAAGCCACAAGCAGAAGCCGGTAAGAAGCAGGTGACGAAACCGGGAGGAAGCTGTTGTTGAAGCTGTGCCGGAAAGAAGGAATTAAAGACTTTTAGGATAGGGGCAGATGAATTCAACTCGAAATTTCATATTGAATAATAAAGAATATAATTACGATTGCTTTGTTTATGTAGTCCCTGAAAGAAAACCATAGGCGTATGAAGGGAGGCCTAATTGCATGCTTCGCTTCAAGTGCACTAGCGGTTTTAGAAAGCACCGCCCAATATTGAATTTCCATTCCAACCCACAACATTTCATTTTAAACCCATGAGTAAAGGATTTACAACCACGCCTAGTTCCTTTAGTTCCGAGCCTGCCGTTAGGAGAACGGATTCCAAGGCGGCGGCGAAGCCTACTAGTAAGAGCCCGGCCACGTATCAAGATGGAATGTCCCAAGTGAGTCGTAACAATACCAGCACGTGGTAGTCTGAATCAACTACTCCAGTTTTCTCTCCCCTCAGAGGAACTACTCATCTCTCGATTCCTTTGACATTCCCATCTTTCTTCCTTATTCTAGACAAATAAGCAAGTAAACTACCTTTGAGAGACCGGACAATGGAACTATCCAATCTCACTGCAATCGTCATATACGCAATTACATGATCCGTCAGCTAATCACATTAGACACCCTAGGCAAACTGTTAAAGTGTCTTAAACCCTCAAAAACAGGCCATACAGCAAGGATTTTAAAATCGATATCATCCTTCCTCAATTCTTGGGGGAGTGAAGTGGGTGCCGACTGATGAAGCAGAATGATCAGCAGCTCTCGTCATGGCCCTTTCATAGCGCTTTACACTGGCTTCAAGTTCAGAAAAACTCTTGAACTTCTTATCCGCCATTAGTATATGTAGGGATGGCTTGAGTCCTTCAATAGCTATCCTAACGAACTGAGATGTCGTTAACTTCGCTTCACACCGATCCGTAACTAGAAGATTTTGAGCTCTTGGTGCTATAGTCAGTCCGCGGTCAGCATACTTAGAGTCGTCTTCTTGCTCAAGTGGAATCAGTTTCATTCTCCGCTGTTGACCAGGGATTTGTGCCCTAGTAGGGGAAAAAAAGGTCCGATAATAAGCACAGGAAGGGAGGGAGATAGACCTTCGCCCCTCACCTGCTGCAGGGGTTTCCTCCGTTTCCTCCTTCCATACAGAATGAACTCCGTCAAGCCTGTAGGAGTAGTGAAGAACTATAGAGAGCTGTGGTTGGTTGTTGACCAACAGAAAGCATTGGAAAAAGACCAAAGATATCATAGGCTCTCTTCGGAGAGCGGTATACCGAAAAAAGCCCTTATTAAAGAAGATAGGCTTAAGTCATCGTCGAATAGGGGCTTTTAAAGAGCGTGACTCTTATTTTTGAAAAAAGGTAAGACTCTGTCTTTATATAAAAAATTTTCAGTCTAGTTCGCCACAAGGCATGCAAGCAAGGAAGCTAGCCTATGTGGAAGAAAGAAAGAAGTAAAGCTGCACGCAATCCACAACCAAAAGAGAAAAGCCACTCACACTCACGGGACAAATACTATATTCCACAACTCCTGCAAGAGACGATTCTATAACAGACGATTCGTTGATAACATCTGAAGACGATCCTGCTAAGAGGGGCCTTTCGCCGGTTCAAGTAATGGGAGGCCTTTGCTGGTCAACTATTTTGAGGCCTTACGATTCACTCAATGGCAGAGGGATCTTGCTCGTCAACGTCCGTTGCCGATCCGGTTATCTATCTCGGAGTCATCAACATCTGCTTTTCTTCGGGACAAGAATGGTTATATCCTGGCAGTGAGCTTATCGTACCTGTCGTCCAATCCATTAGCGTTGCCACCAGCCATTACGAAGAGAGCCTTGGGGCATCCGCTTAAACCCTAGGCTTGGAGCCTTACAACTTTATCAGCTCAAGCAATTTTGACCTTAGACTGAAGCGCATTCACTCATAGGACGACCATCATGTACTTGTACTCAAGTGACGATGAACACTGAACCTAACAGCCGAGGAGACGATCTCCGGTACCCATGAAGAGTAGATTACCAATCCTGTCACCGCTCCATGGGCTTTTATGATTACACTACTCACGAATCTATCTATCCAATTTCTTACTGAACTTGACTTGTCTCCGATTGCCATGCTGCGCTTTTCGCTCCTTATCCCGTACAGAACGAAGTTCATCTTATTTAAACATTAATTGCTATGGGCCCTCTTATTGCACTGAATGACGGATCACATGGGGTGGATCCTACTAATGCAAAGTTTTCTCCGTGTAGGAAGGCATTTTTCACATCTAGCTGGTATAGGGACCACTTCTTTGATGCAGCAATAGCCAGTAAAGTCCTAATCTTCACAACTGGACTGAAGTTAAGGTTTCCTCCAAATCTATCCAATATTCTTGAGCAAAGCCTTTTGCTACAAGCCGTTTGTACCTCTAGAAAAAAAGAGCCATCCGCTTTACGCTTTACCTTGTACACCTACTTGTTTCAAATCGATCGCTTACCCTTTCATTAAGTAAAAGGAACCAAATAAACTCCCAGGTATTCTTTCTTTCTTTCAAGAGCTTGTAGCTCTTCAACCATGGTCTCTCTCCAACATGATTGAGATGACGCTTCATAATTCATAAAAGGAATCGGGTTCTTTTATAGAGAAGAGAGACTAGCAAGATATACACGATGACAAGGAGCGTAGCGAATTGCATGAAACCAAAGCCTTGAACAGGACGAGAGAGACGAGAGGAATAATGGCCTACCTCAGGCATGTTGTCTGGAACTGGATCATGGCTTGAGTCTGGAGAGGGAGAAGCGTTGGTTTACTGATCTCTTTCAGGTCCTGGCTGAGCTTCAACAAGATCTGGTGTTAGACGAAGTTTCTTTCTGGTATACACTATGGTTGATGGTGTATGAGTCACAGGCTTCTCTGGCTGATATATATGAGTAATAATTCACGGTGATACTCTCCGGGGGCAAACAAAACTAGACTAATCAGTGTAGGAGAAGTTGAAGTGGAAGCAGTGGAGGCAGAAGGTCGCAAATCGCCACTCCCCCTGAAAGTCGCTAATTCAAAGCAAAGGCGGAAAGGGTGGGGACAGGGAAACATTCGTCAAAGGAAAGTCTCGGGCCTCTACTACTAGAATAGAAAGGAAGAACCTTGCCTCATTCCAGATTCTAGACTCTTCAATTCACTTCTTCCTTTAGGAAGGAATTTCTTTCACCTCGACGGACCACAGCCCAGTCGAAAGCTGCAATAGATTCGACCACATACTATTCTTATGAAGGGGATTGGTAGGGGAGCTCTGATCCTGATCCTTGCCATTGCCCTAAGAGAATGGGGAGAAAGATTTTTCATGTAAATGTATACGATGGATTGGTTGTAATGTTAACGAGGTTGTATATAATCCAATGTTCAGTGAGATGACTTTCCTACTGACTGAATCGCTTGAATTAGTTGAAGGAAACGGCCCGCCTGGTCCCACTGGAGAGGAGAGTTAGGAAATGTCGCATATCCGCTGTGTGAGTTAGAACATGAAAGACAGTCAGCCTTGGGACTGGATTTGTTGAGGTCGCGAAAGTCAAGGCACATGCTTTCTCTGCCGTCCTTTTGAATGGCCGGAAGGCGAACCCAGACTGTTTTCCCTCCTAGGAGAGTGGCTTTCATCTCCTATTCAAGGTTACTAAGAAAGTCAGATTCAGTAAATCGGCTTTTCTTTTTCATTCCTAAAATTCGCCTAGGCTTTTTCTTAAAAATGTTACCAAAGCTCTCATTATTCCATTTCTTTAATTGAAGGAAGAATAAGGGAAGGGTCTAGGTCCATCGCAGAAAGACATGCCGTTCAAATCCTCCGATCCATAGATCGCAAACCCCATTATGGCGCACCCCGCCACAATAAACCTTATATCCCTGACGTAGGAGTAGAGGATGGCATCGCTGAGGCGAAAGTCCTATATTCGAAAAGTTTTCCTGTTGATGTCGGCCTCTCCTCTGTTTCTTAATAGTCTTTTTTCTCTCCTTTTGACTCCCCTGCTGCCTCCATCTCCCTAAGGTTCTTTCCTGCTTTTCCTGTCGCAGATCCGCTGTCATTGATGGAAGATACTGCTCTCGAACTCGAATCCCCTCTTGTCCCTGAAAGAAGAGGTCCTGCTCTAGATGCTTCGGATTCTGTCTAGTAGATGCGAATCATAGTCATAGCCCTAGTTGACCTTTCTTTCCCTTTGTAAAGCCAATGGACATAAGAAGGAAGTCCTCGTTTGCAATCATAGGTTCTGGGACTGCTTTACCGATCCTGCGTCGACTTTTTGACTTGATTACCGATGTTACTGTTCTCGAATGCGCTCTTTGAATTGAAAGAATTTTTGCATTTTTAAGAAGGTTGATATTTCCCTTTGGCCGATGAAAGTGCCCTACCGTAGGGTGATAGTTCTGTTACAGAAGGGCTTGTTCTTGTTAAGTAACTGATTGATCTACGAATGCCGGGGAAAGTTCAGTTCAACTAGGCCCCTTCAAAGCGATGGCAGGCAGGCTATAGACTGTTCCGCCAAGCAGCGCCTCGGCTCCTAGCCTTTCTGAGGGCTAAAGACGATGAGTAGACTGCTTTCTGACTCTTATTCCATTTTGTTGATAAAGCACTTTCTTCCCCTTCTTTCTTGACTTCTGAAAGAAGGGGAAGAAAAGCTTATCATGTTCAAGGGCAGAGATGTCAATAGCTCGAGGAGAGGTCCATGTCAATTTAGTAGACCAACGGAAGAGGATGAGGATCTAAAACTGGGAATTTCGGAGTGGGAGTATCAGTATAAGTAGTTGATAGGGATCTGAAGGATTGAGTTGGATCTGAAAGTGGACTGGCTGTGGACGACTCCTTCTCATGCTAGATGCTATAATTCTGGACTTCCTTTGCTTAGCTTACCATTTGAGTCTATCTACTAAGGCTACTTTCTCTCATAGGAAAATACTCTCTGACTCTTACTGTGATTGTAGCCCTTTTCACTCTTTGATCCACATGTCCCGTGGGCTATTAAATTTCCATTACTTTGTTGGCACATCTCCTTGAATGGAAAGAAGGAGACCTTGGAACCTTATTATTTTTCCCTACCCTTTTCATCCCTTATCCTAGCCGGAGTGGGTCTTCTCTGTGGGGTACTCTGCTCCTCGTCCCAAAAGGAATTGGATTGATCTTCACCTCTGTAATAACCCTTATCTCGAAAGAGATTAGTAAGGCGACGGTTCTTTCTCGTTGACCATGAATTCTGTAACGCTGCAGGCAATAAGAGTTCAGCCTTGAAGTCCTAAAACTATCTGACTCCTATTGTGATACCTTTTCTAGTTAAGGATTTCCTAGGCTTCTCTTTCGTCTAGTACGAGTCCAGTTTCTGTTAATGGGGGTAGGCTATGGGCTTTGCTTTACTAATTGATTGATTGAAGTATGTTTCCTTGTCCCGTAAAGTAAGCCGAATCCTCAGTGGGGCATAGCTCTAGTGGAGCAGGAACTCATAGTCACATTGCTATAGAATAGGGATTTTCTTCTATTTACTAAATGCTTGTGCTTGGAGGGACTTTATTAAGCGTATAGAGAGAGATTGACTTCTCTTCATTTCATTCCGGCTATATTTGCCTGGTAGAGGCCTTCTCCCTCTTCTGTCGGTCCATTAGGAGTTCTCTTGGTAGGGCGAACAGTGAATATACCACTACCTCTTATTAGTCAAAATAAGTAAAAAGAAGTCTCCATCTAGGTTTTTTTTTAGCTTACTTACTGGTTCTACCTTCGAACTTATGCTTAATCTTCCCTCTCCCGTCCCTGTCGAGCTACTGGCTTCCCTCATTCCCTAAAGTAACAAGTCTTCCAAAGAAGGGCGTAGAGGTACCTCTAATGTAATAATTGTCCAGGAGGCCGTTCACAGAATTAGAAGGAAAGCGGGAGGTACTGGCATCATGGCTGTCAAGCTGGACCTTGAAAAGGCCTATGATAGGCTGGAGTGGAGGCGGCATTGCGACCACAGGCTTGTCCCTCACTTCGAATCATCAATCTGGTTTACCCAAAACGTAGGAATTGAACTTAGTCTCGCTGCTCCAAAAGATTCCCGTTGAGCGCTAGAAGCGATATTGGAATGAATAGATTCCAGGATAAAGCTGAGAAAGAGCGGTATTGATTGAGTAGGGAAAAAATTCGAAGCAGCCATGGGTTATTCAGTTAGGAAACTACTTATCCATTGTTCAATTGTCCATCTTTTATTGCTTTCTGCTTTCTATATAGTCCGGTTCTATGGAAAAGATTCTTTTATAAATATATAAAAAGGTCTTTGGATCGGGTATTCCTGTACTCTAAGTAAGTGTAACCCTAACTTTAGCTTTAGATCCTCTTGAGAGTGAGAGACTATTGACTCTACCAGGGTATGGCGCTTTATTCACCTCTTACATAAAAAAGTAAACAACTGCAGTACGATTACGATGATAAAGTAGGCAAAGGGCTTTATGAGTGAATCTTTTATCCGTACTTTCTTGAACTTTAATAAACAAAACCGACATGCTGAGCAAATATAGGACTGCTATGCTACGGCCCTTTATTTTATTGTTCAATTCATATACCCCGTTCCTTTCTGAACCGATGCATAATCATACTGCCCAAAGAGTCCAGTTCAGGTTTTTCTCATTTTTTTGAATAAGGTTATGGTTATAATAAGGAGGGGGGTCGCACAAAAAACAGTCGATTTAAACGAAGGGACTACTTCCGTGTTTTCTTTTCCAATGACGAACTGGGACATACCATGACGCACCTGCAAGGACTTAGTCTTTCTTGGCTCGCAGCCGAACCTTGCTTTAGGCTCGTCATGGGCCATCTTAGGCTCCCTTTCTTTTTAGGATACATTTTCAATCAATGCATTACGCGGGTAATCGCACCAACAGGAGGAGTAGGTGCTCGTCTCGTGAACAAACCCTTTCCTTTGCCTTTGGGCACTAAGGAAGGCAGGATTGAAGAGGCATTCCTCATTCGGGGATCACGCCCATGCCCATGGCACTGACTGCTACTACAGATGCCCCCTTCTTAGACCTTCCTGAACCTACGCTCCTTCTTATAAGAGCAAGGAGAAGTCAAAGGGGATGGTATAAGAATAACCTCGGAGCTTCCATTCGAGGCTTATTCAACATCAACAGGAGAGATTGGCTTAGAAGCAGCTTCTTATGGACATGAATCTCCAGCTACTTTGTTTTCTGTAAGTGTAAGCGGAAGGTGCCCCTGTATTGTAATTCTCTTTTTGGGGTAGGGACCTGCGTTAGCGGGGATCGAGGCGGACAATCCTGCCGCTGCCTAAGTTTCATTTCCTCCCATTCTGAGGTATAGATTCCTTTTTTAAGGATTAAGTTCATCTTGTTAGCTCATCTGAACTGTTTCCGTATCTGCCTTAATCGTTTCCTTTTTGTTGATGAAACTAGTTCATTTAGGTGGGACCATTTGTCTTGACTAAAATGAGTTCTTTCTTTTTTTTTCAAACTTGCATCCTTGGTCTTCCGCCGGAATAGATAGATTCAAGGGGCGAAGGAAAGGCAAGATAGTTGCAAGGTTGCTAGCACCAATTCCTTCTCGTGTGCCAGGCAGGGGCTTGTCTTCCTTCTACGATTCCGAACTTTGTCCTAAGAGCGGATTCGATTCTTATGGATTCCCCCGGGTATTCCCCCATTGGTCTATAAATTCCTTAATACCCCATCTCTCGAGAGAAAAGTCCCACATCTGATTCACTTGCACAAGCCATTCTAACATCGTCTGCTTCTCTTGTCTCTGCTGCGAAACCTCTTCCTCTCTTATTCAATTAGGCGTTGCGTTGGTGGTTTGTACTGTAATAAGAAAGATTTTTCTATTCAATCTTCTGTTCCATGAAGACTCACTTAACACTTTCTTATTCAAACCGAACTGCTAGTGCTTTCGAAGGGGTGATCAAATAATAGACAGAAAGAATCTGTGCATCTCTCTATATGTTGTTGCTTTAGCCCTTAATGGAATATGGAAAAAGAGATTCGTCTTGCTATGTGCTTGCTCATTGGATTGAGTGTGTGGTATCTGCTTTTGACCGAACCGCTCTTTGCTTCACCAAATATGCTGTTCGATTCTATGGATTATATAAGTTCACATTCTTCAGGAAGAGTGACTTTACAACTAACGTTCAGGGGATGCGACTAAGCAAGTAGTTCACCTTCCTTCTTTTAGTGCTTATATCCTTCTCTTATGGCTTTCCGGCTTGGGTAGATAGGCCGGGCATATCAAAAAGAAGGCTTGTTTCCCACATCGATCGTCTTTCCTTTTCGATTTGGAAAACCTGACTTCTTTGGCGGATTCTATATATGTCCTGCCAAAGTCTTTGTCGCTCCACGGCTCGGGCCCTATCCCGTTCTTGGGCTTCTTGGGTCCGCCCTAGCGCTATCCTCCTCAATCGTACCGTACCGAGCTTTGCTTTTCTTCGCAGTCTTGCTTGCTGGCCTACTCTATAAACTTAATGAATGGAAAAAAGAAAGCATTCTTCTCTCTCCTTAGATTTGAAAACGAAAAGCCCCTGCTTCATCCTTACTCACCATCTTCGCCTACTGGTCGGGCAAGGATTCTGGTTGAAACAGATCCATACTATACCCTACTATCTATCTTCTACATTTTACCGGAGAACTAGACTATAGGCCAGGCCTGGTCGGTTTACTTTATTCCCTCCCGTCTTCCTCCGAACCTACTTCTCCTTACCTGCTAGGCAGATAATCTTTGAACATGTCTTATTGGCCTTCAGCACCATCAGAGCTCCCATGTCGTCAGAAATCCAATCTGTGGTCGCTTCTCCTGCAACCGAAGAGGATGATCTCCTCTCTCGTAGCACCAAGAAGTGTAAACGCCGCTCATCGGGAGATTTTTTTGGCTGTCATGATATGTCCCAGGTTATAGACATAGAACCTGTGGAAGGGATCACTAATGCCCCCCAATCCCAACTGGTTGGGGTAACATATCTTGAAAGGATACCCTTTTTTTAAGGAGAACCCTCCGATCGCTCGGATGATGAAGAAGAAAGGAGGCATGGAGGAGGCCAAGTCTGACGGAAGCATCTGCGGACTCAGAGAAGAAAGGTCCATGGCCTAGGGTCACTATCACCAAAGAGGAGTGCATAAGTTTATGGAAGCCCTGGCGTAGAGCCCTTATCAAGGACACATGCCAGACCTTGCGTAACTGGATCAAGCCTATACCGGCACCGAGATCAGGATTTATTCTGGAGCAACCTTTGATAAGAGGGAGACAAGTGGTTTCAAAGCTAGCCACGTGGCTAAACCATCAGCGTCAACTAAGAATACTAGTAAAAACAAGAAGACGGATAATTCCCAATAGAATATGAGTCATCTTTTTCAGTCCCAAAGTGCGCTCTTCGACTCTCTAGCCCTTTACTTTATAGAACTGGCGACATTTTCTCATACCTTTGCTAAGCATGTCCTTGAGGGCCTCAATGACGTCACCCTCGTTGCAACAATTGGTGACATAGGGGGGGTAGCCGGACAGAGAAATTAGCCTTCACGGGGCTCCCGTAGGGTCCCAACAAAAACGGAGGCAAGAGCGTCTTTCACAGCTGATTCAACAACAGCCATTCTTATTATTATATTCTCCCGGGCTCAGAAGCACCAGAACCTGCTGTAGCTGCATATGACCCTCGAAAGGAAGTACCAGCGAAGAGGCTCCTGGATCAAATGCCTCTCTGAACCCTCCAGTGGGAGCTACAAAGGCGGGTGAGCCCAGCTATGGAAAGCCCTTGATTTCGTTCCTCTCCTCTCGATTCAAGGCAATTCTCAGTCCTGCTTTTCTTCCCTCGACCGGCTCCACTCCGAATCCACCATCGCTTGAAATCCAGTCTATATAGAAAGGAATGCCATCCAAGCTTTCTCCGGCTATCCCTGAACCCCAAGCAGGGGATAACCTGCCACCCTCCACTCTATCTCTTGGTATCGAATCCCAAGCTCTCGACCCTTGCCCCCGACCCAAATCCTACCCAACGAGCGAAGTCGCCGAAGCGAGCTAAAAGGAAAGGAAAAAGTAGACTTCCGGATGCCAGCTTAGAGGGAGAGTTGGATGAGCACACACCGTCAGCTATATGTGGATGGATTTTCGGATCTTTGACCTACCGCCGTAGAGGGGAGATGGGAATCCTATGCTCTCCCAGCCAGCTATATAGAAATGGAAAATGTCACATCCGAACATCTGCCTAGCGGAAGGAGGATGGGCATGGGTCGTCAGCTATATGGAAATGGAGCAAATGAACCTCCTCAGACCCTGACGGAACTATAAGAAGATCTTTCCTCTGATGCCGAGCCATCTGACCTTCCATCCTCATCTCCATGTCTTGGAAGCAAGCCGGCTAGGAGCCATCAACCAAGCATTTGAATCGCCCCAGGAGTTAGAGAGAAATACCTTTCCTAAGAGCCTTCCCCCCGAGGGGGAGATAGGGGGGTCACGTTCCACTCTATCGAATATACCTCTTCTTCAAGAGTGTCCTCGACTCTAACCGAAGGTGTAGTTCGAGTTTATAGAAGAGAGTCGCTCTTAACTCCTTCCCTTCGGTCAGTGCATCCTTCCGGTCGTTCCCTCCTTTCAGTCGTTCCCTCCCTTCAGTCGTTCCCCTCCGAGGAGTGTCTATCTCTTTACTCGCCTAAGACCGAAGGTGTAGTTCGAGTTCTTGCGTTAGTTGAGGAAGGGGAACAAGCCTTCGTGGTACGTCTAGGATGGTGGCGATTTTTAGTCTTCTAGGATGATTTTGGTATTCCCAGTAAAGGAGGTCGTGTTTGGGATTATTCTTGTGGAGCTTCTCCTTGAGGTTGTTGAGAATACTGGAGGGTACCATCATGCTATCTTCCCATGGGCCTTGATCATCCTCTGATTCAGAATCATCTGGTACGTGACGCAGTTTTAGTGAACAGTGGGGGCTAGGACAGTGGTCACTGGGTGCCTCGAGGGCACTTTTCCTGTCTGTGGTCATGTGCTGGATGGCATACCACTTTGTAGGGGATCTGCGACCCGCGTGGGGCGCGTCGAGCTTCTCTTTTCCTGTTTCGGAGAGGGGACGGAGTAGTCGTTGTTGGTAGGATTTCCAACAGCTGCATCTTCTGCCTATCATCGTAGTTCTCTTCCGCGGAGTGAATGGTTATGAGTACCTCGGGGAATTCTTTCTTTTGATTTTCTTGCTGTAAGGACTGGTAGCCCTTCAGCGCGTCCATAGCCTTGCTAGGGACATTCTCGCCGAGTACCTTGCTGTTCCTTCTGGATGGGTTAGAGAGAGTCAAGCCAGTTTGTTGGACTAGCATGTCTGACATCTTTCTTGGCGGGTAGTTGGAGTTGGGAACAGTAGTAGTACGCTCATCCCTCTTCCATGCTTGGGGACGGTAGGCGGAGACGTTTTCTTTTCAGGAGGTTGACCCCCTGGGGATGACCCGATTTGGCGAGCTGTGGCTGGCATCATTCCTCCTCCGTAGACAAAGTCTAGAAGTGAAATGCGAAGACCTTTATCCACCCAGCGTTGTAGCCAGGTTGCTCTGAGAGCCTTTCGTTCAGTTTTGGTGTAGTCTTTTAGCCACTGCGGTCGTCGAGGGTCGTCCTCATACAGCCTCTGTAATTCTTCCATCATTGGGCTGTTGAGTATATATGAGTGTTCTTTGGGCCCTTCGTAGCTCATCGACTGTTGGGACGGGGCCTGCCGTTGATGATGTGTAGGCACACATCTCCCACGGTAGGATGGAGACATGCCTCTCATTCCGCGAGATGTTCTCCCTCTTCCCCTTTGAAAAGGACCGGAGGTCATCATCATGGAAGTGCATGGGCGTCTGTGGAGTGGCGTCGTTTGGAAAGAAGAAGAGGGGGTATAGGTCGGATCGTTCCTGATGCGAGATCGTCTTTTGATTTTGCTCACGTCGGTGCTGCTGGTGAGAAGTATGGTCTGCAGGAGTACGGACCGGGTTTTGTTCGGCTCTTAGTTGTGAGTAGGGCGCGGCGTAAAGTGTACTTCTTCCGGGCACTCGAGGTACGTGCAGCTGGAAGGGTATCCAATTGCGGGGACAGAGGCCGCCTTTGATGTTTCAATACGTGGGTGGTGACACCCATTCTCTGGGGCATGTCGAAGCTTCTTAGTGTCTAAGAAGCCGGAGTCGGAAGCATGATCCGTATTTTTGCATATTCTCTTCATGCTTCTGACAGTATTGTAATGAGTAGCGGACCGGCTATTCGTTAAGCTGCATACTTCTGGTTTGGGTGAATTGGAGTCTTCACCAGAGGTAGAGGGGCTATTGAATGGCTGGCACGGGGCTGTGTACTCATTGTCGGACGCAAACCGGGGAGCTGTAGTGTCCAGAATGACTTGATCGGCAAGGGTTTCCATCGGGACAAGAAAAGATCTTGGTAGGGAGGGAGGGGATGTAGTGAGAGACTCAAGGAGTAATTACCTAATTACAGGAAAGGGTCTGAAAGGGAGCACTAGAAAATCCTTTCTAGGCACAAACAAACCAAGCGAGCACGTTAGGCCTCGCCTTACTTAAACTACTTGCCCAACACTTAGTGAGAATGCTAGAAAGAGAGGAAAGAGAGCACACTTGAAGGCAAAGATCACTTCTATTGCTCAAAGAGAAGCTTACAAGAGAAGATTGGAATGCTTTATTTTGAAGCCGAACATTGAGGGAGTCTCCTCTATTTATAGGCTCAAGGCTAGGCATCAAGGATCAAGATTGAGCCATGTGTCATCCATCCAACGGTTGGGGAACCTTCGTCACCTTCTAGAGAATTCTCCCATCTCCTAGCCTAAAGAATATTCTAGGCATCTTTCTAGAGTTTTCATAACTACTCTAGTTATGTACAAGCTATATACAATACAAGTGGGCTTGGTTTTGGGCCTGTAACAACTCTCCCCCACCTGATTGCGTAGACGCCCTCGTCACGCTGCATCGATGAATCGCCGAATGTGGTCTTCGAACTGCCATAGAGTGTCTGCTGGTTCCCAACTAGCCTCGCTCTCTGGTAGTCCTTTCCACTTCACCAAATATTCCGTGTACGCTGGGACGCCTCGCCGACTGACCTTTCGATCCGCCAGGATGACTTCCACGTCCTTGTCGAAGGATGTTGTCACTGCTGGTGGTGCTCGCTTGGATACCCCTCGATTAGGGTCTTCCTCATCTCCGTGATACGGCTTCAAGCAGCTTGCGTGAAAGACCGGGTGGATCTTCAGCCTTGCTGGGAGTTGAAGCCTGTATGACACCTTCCCCACTTTCTTGATCACGGGAAATGGCCCTTCATACTTTCGTAGGAGTCCTTTGTGCAGTCCTCGAAACACTTTTCATTGTTGAGGTTGCAGCTTTACCATCACCTTGTCTCCCACTTTGTACTCTACTGGCCTCCTCTTTGTGTCCGCAGTCTTCTTCATTCGCCGAGCCGTCTTCTCAAGGTACGCTTTGGCAATGTCGGTCCGGTCTTGCCAATCCTTGGCAAGTCTGTAAGCCGCAGGACTTTTCCCTGTGTATTCTCCCGTCATCGTGTGGGGTGCTAAGGGCTGTTGCCCTGTAGCCAGCTCAAAGGGGCTATGGTTCGACGAACCACTCCTTTGAAGATTGTAGCAGAATTGGGCAACATCCAACAGTTGGACCCAATCCTTCTGGTTGGCACTCACAAAGTGTCTTAGATACTCCTCCAAGAGCGCATTGATACGCTCGGTCTGGCCGTCAGTCTGCGGATGAAAGCTTGTGGAGAAGTGTCACTCTGAGCCAAGCATTCTGAATAACTCCATCCATAACTTTCCTGTGAACCGCGGGTCCCGATCGCTCACAATGCTTTCTGGGATGCCCCAATACTTGACCACGTTCTTGATGAAGAGTCTCGCTGCCTCTTCAGCCGTACACTCCGCTGATGCCGCAATGAACGTAGCGTACTTGGAGAACCGGTCCACCACCACCAAGATGGTGCCATACCCTCCAACCTTTGGCAACGTTGTGATGAAGTCCATCGATACACTTGCCCAAGGTCTCTCGGGGACAGGTAAAGGCTCTAGTAACCCTCCTTGCTTCTTGTGTTCTACCTTGTCTTGCTGGCACACAAGACAAGTTCTCACGTAGTGGTCCACGTCGTCCGCCATCTGAGGCCAATAGTACCCCGCTTCGAGGAGGGCCAACGTCCGTTGTTGACCAGGGTGGCCTGCCCACCGTGTGTCGTGGCATTCCTTGAGGAGCTCGTTCCTCAAATTTCCCCACATAGGCACGTAGAGCCTGTCTCCTTTGTAGATCAAAGAGTCCATCCTTGATCCAAAATATCAGGGTCTTGCCGTCCTTGGCTAGCCGCACCAAGTTTACAGCCAGGGGGTCCTTCTCTAACCCCTCCCGTATGCGATCCGGTAGGGAGATCTTCAGTTGGCTTACGGCCGACACCTCTTCTAGTTTCAAGGCGGCTAGCTCCGCCTTCCGGCTTAGCGCATCAGCAACCTGATTCGTCCTCCCAGGCTTGTATTCCAACACCATATCGAACTCTGCCAGGAAGTCCTGCCATCGCGCCTGTTTAGGACTCAGCTTCTTCTGAGTCATGAAGTCACTTGTGGCCACGTTGCCCGTCTTGACCACGAACCTTGAGCCCAACAAGTAGTGCCTCCACGTCCGTAGACAATGCACTACAGCAGTCATCTCCTTTTCTTGGACCGTGTAGCGTCGCTCTGTGTCATTGAGCTTACGGCTCTCGTAAGCTATAGGATGTCCCTCCTGCATGAGTACCCCGCCAATGGCAAAGTCCGAGGCATCTGTGTGCACCTCGAACGGTATGCTGTGATCTGGCAATCGCAAGACTGGTTCCGCCACCACGGCTTTCTTCAAGTCTTCGAATGCTGCTTGACACTTCGCTGTCCAACACCACGCTCTGTCCTTCTTTAGGAGATCTGTCAATGGGGCAGCCCGACCCGCTGATGAACCGTCGATAGTAGTTTGCAAGTCCTAGGAAGGACCGCAACTCAGCCACCTTGGTTGGAGCTTCCCACTCACTGATGGCCCTCACCTTCTCTTTGTCCATACTTTGCACGCCATTTCCAATCTTGTGTCCTAGAAACCTCTTGTCGGGCAAAGGAGCATTTCTCCCGCTTCACATAGAGTGAGTTTTCCCTTAGGACCTGGAAGACGATCTTCAGGTGGCCCACATGCTCTTCGAGAGTCTTGCTGTAAATGACGATGTCATCTAGGTACACTACCACGAACTGGTCAAAGTATGGATGGAACAACTTGTTCATGAGGGTGCAGAATGTGGCAGGGGCATTAGTCAATCCGAAAGGCACTATTACTCTATTGATTGCAACGAAATCTTTCTATTCGTTGAGACGGGGGAAGGACTGATTTGAGGATGAGGAATTAGCAGATCCGCTCGCTTTCTTTAAAAAGCTATTCTTGCCTTCCTTGCCTGGATTCTATTTATTACTTGATAAGAAGTACTAGACAAGAGAATAAGAACTCCCTTCCTTAGTTGCAAGCAGGTATCCCTAAGACGATAGAAGCAGACTTGCTTTCTTTAGCTTAGTAGGCTCCCTTCCTCGCGGGATTGTGTTTCTTTCTTGAATAAAGGATCAGAAGGGTATTGTTTATCTAAATGAATACTATATAGTTTCGAAATAGCATAGAGAAGAACTCCCTGGCTTTGCTTAGAGCTAGTCTTACTGGAGAATAACAACTATCAATCATTAGCTTAGTGGTATCACTCCCGTGCTTGCTTTGGGAAAGAGTGAATTATGAAATTCAAAAAAAAAAGAAGTTCAAGTAGTTTTCTTCGCAATATACATATCCTAGGAATGGGATACAAGTAATTCCAAACATCTCGCAGAAAAACAGTATAAACAAAGCAAGCAAAAGGGTTTCCATGATTTTTTTTGATAATTGCATCGATCAACAAGAATTCGGCTCTTTCGTGGCGTTGATGAATCCGTGGATCTAAAAATTCATTTCGGACAATTGAACCTTCTCAAACTGTTTCTTTTTAAGAACCAAAAAGATTTGTGCCAGAATAATAGATGCCAAGAAGAACAAAAGACCTTGGACACGTAATGGATCTTGAAGTACTATTTCTGCACCCCCCTGACCAAATCCACCTACATTGGGATTACTCGTTAATGGTTGATCAAGCTTGATGGATTCCCCCTCTGAAACAAGAAGTTCTGGTCCTGAGGGTATAATATCAACCACTTGGTGCCCATCCGATGCATCAGCTATGGTTATTTCATATCCCCCCTTTTCTTTGCGTACTATTCTGCTTACTATACCTGCTGTTCTAGCATTATAGACTGTATTGTTACTCTTGCTCCCATCGGGATAAATCTGACCCCTTCCCCTGTTCCCACCCACGTATATGGGATATTTTAAGAAGTGAACGTCTTTCTTAGTAGCAGGGTCCGGGGAAAGAATGGGAAAGACAATTTCACTATATTTCTGACCAGGAACAGGACCTATCACAAGAATATTTCTTTTAGTAGGGCGATAACTCTGAAAAGACAGATTACCCATCTTTTCTTTCATCTCGGGAGAAATACGATCGGGGGGAGCTAATTCGAATCCCTCGGGTAAAATAAGAACAGCCCCTACATTCAAAGCCCCCTTTTTACCATTAGCGAGAACTTGTTTCAGTTGCATATCATAAGGGATTTTAACAACTGCTTCAAATACAGTATCAGGAAGCACGGCTTGTGGAACCTCAATATCCACGGGCTTATTAGCTAAATGACAATTGGCACATACAATACGCCCAGTTGCTTCTCGTGGATTTTCATAACCCTGCTGTGCAAAAATGGGATATGCATTTGAAATAGATGTCCGAGTTATTACATATATAATGATCGATACGGAAATGGATCGAGTCATCTGTTCCTTTACCCAAGAAAAGGTATTTCTATTTTGCATGGTCCAATCGTTGATCCCGGAAATTTCTACAATAAATTAGGTAGGTAGCTAGTATAGTTCCCTATCCACGATTCTGCTATTGTACTGGAATAATTGTACCGGAATATAGGAGGAATCCCCCGGACGGGTAGAAAAGAATGAGTAAGATTTTAAATGGTTTGTTTATGTATGAAGTAAGATTATGATTTGATTGATATCAGCAGATCAAATGAGTTCCTCATTTATTGAATCATAAATCACTACAAGTGAAGGAGATACACGATTTAAATGACGGAAGATCAAATATTTGAAAAATGTATCTAGAAAGACTGGAAAAGTGGAAACAAAACCCGATATAACTTGATCGTTATGAGCAAATCAAAAAATTTTTTAGATTGAACCAATCATTAGTTCCCAACCATGGGGTGAGTGGAATCCGATACATAAATCGGTGAATAAAAGAATCGAAAAAGCTTTTATTGTGTCGCTTAAGTTATAGAGGAATTCCTGAACCCAAGAATTCAGAATAAAAAGCTCTTCATTACCCAGAATGGAATAACCACTTAGAATAGTGAAAGAAATTATATTTGTCGAGAGACAAAAAATGATATGATTATGATCTTCATTGTGAATTTTGACCAATTGTATCGTTTCTTTGTGGATTCTTATCCAAAGCCTTTGTATATGTGTGTCCGGGTAGTACTCCTTTATTATTTTGTCCAACAGGAATAGTTCTTCTAATTCTATGAATCTTTCTAGAGTGCCCTTCTCTTGAATATCATTCAAAAAAAATTTTTATTGTCTGGTATTACACCAATGAGTAACCCAGGGTTCGAAACATTTCTTAAATGAAAGAGAAATCCACCAGGGCAACAATACTATAGATGCAAGATATGGGAATGGGAGGGGGGTCGATTCTTTCTTTTCTTTTTTGGCTTTTTTGGCACGTTTCATCTGTGAATTGTTAATGAACCTGTTTCATTCCTAGACTCTATCTGATCTGATATTTCTATGAAGCATGAGTTATATAACAAGGTATGGAACCTATAAATATGTTCCCTATTTTTTTTGAATTGTTTTTTTTTAATTGTTTAGTCCTTGGATCTAAATATCGAAATAGAATAAGTGAAGGGTCCATTTCGAATGAAGAACTAATCCAATTCCAATATTGTTCCCAGATATTTCAATTGGTCAAATTCGAACCAATTGCATCTACATTTGTTCCTTTCGATGAATATCCGAAAGAGCCGCTTGAAGTAATGAATATTATTCTATTCGGATTTCAAGACGAAAGAACTCCCCTCAATTATTCCTGGTCTGTGGGTAACCAGTGAAACATTTCGAAATAATTGAGGGGATATTTCTGAAAAATATTGATGATGAAATCCGAAATGGGTAGCAAAACGAGATAAAAATTGGATGATTATGAGAGTCGTTTGGTTATCAAAGAACAAAAGAAAGGATAAAAAGAAGCATTGATTGATAAAAGAGAGATAATCTAACGTATCAATTCCAAACCAAATATTGGGTCTAAAAAGAGGAATTCTGTATTCCGAAATGTTCTGATATATGTGATGAATACTTAGCCTTTATTAAAAATGAAAAAAAAAATGAATAAAAAAAATATGAAAATGAAAGAATTGAGTTGAGTTTCATACGCATTGCATAAAAAATCCCTTTTTGGTGGACAAAAAGGGCTTCTTATTATGGTTGTTCCGTGTACGTCCACCTGCTTGATTCTATAGGCCGCAGCGGTATTACCAACGGAACGGGGAAATAGACTCTAATATGTTTTGCTCGAATGAGCGTCCAAAGAAACTTCAGTTATATTTAAAAAGGGATTCCTGATTTCCTTACCCCTCATATCATCATACTGAGAGGGCTTCTTCATTTCAATTCAATTGGTACACGCAAGAAATAGGCCAATTCAGCAGCTTTTTGTTCAATTTCTCGTGGAGTCAAATTATCATCAGTACGAGTCAAGGGAATGGCTCCCTGGCCTCTTATTTCCATATAAAGGACACGACGAGAATAGAGACCCTCTTTAACTTCCATTCTGATTGACTGAATATCTCTCATAAGGAATCGAAGGAAGATTCGACGATTTATTCCAGGAAATCCCCAACGAAAAATACACACTATTCCTTCTTTTCTATCGAATCGATCATAACCACTACCTACATTCCACGAAATTGTGCACCACAAATAGGAGCTAATGAAGAGACCTGCGATCCCATAGAAAGACATCACGATCCCTTGTGGAAAAAAAAGGATTTGCTGAGACGGGAATAAGGATATCAGATTCTTACCAAGATAACTGGAAGTTCCAACCAATAAGAATCCTAGTGATCCTAAAAAAAGGATACAGGCCCAGCAGAAATGACTTGTTTTTCGGGACCCCGTTATAAGTTCTATCCATATACGTTCTGATCGCCAGTTCATACTAGATCCAGTTGCATTCTATTAGAATTGAGATAATAATCAAAATTCATTTGACTTTTGTTGCTCCCGAAGTAACTCTCATCAACTAGCACTATTGGAAACCATTAGGAGTAATTCATTGAATTGGTTAGATATAAAATAATAAGATCCCCTTCATATGATCCCACTATGTATATCTACATACATATAAATACATTGACTTTCTATTTCTTCAGATATCCGTGATTCATTTTATAACAGCTATACCCGCATATACATGCATTTATCCATATATCATGTATCCGCATACACAAGAGCCCTTTCATTTGTATTCGGAGGGGCTACTACATGTCATACCATATTCCACTAAATAGAGATCCTATTATGATCCAAGTCTAAGTGTTGAAATAAATTGATGAAATTAGGTCCCTCTAGACAATCTTGTTTTTTTGAACATGAAGAGATAAAGAAGCCATTGCAATTGCCGGAAATACTAGGCCCACGAAAGGCAAAAAAATAGAGGGTAAATTGAGATCTGTCATAGAATGGGCGCCCCGATGGAATATTTTTACCTGTTATGAAGATATCTTATGATAAGTATATATATAATATATATTATATAAGTATATTTAGTATATATAAGTATATTTAGTATATAATATTAAGTATATAATAAGTGCAAGAAATGTAGAACTAAATAAGTGTACCTACTCATCTTTCGACACGAAATATATGTATGAGAATGTATGAGAATCCACTTTATTACTTTTGTTCTCCCGTCTTGTCTTTATCTTCTCTTCTAAAAAAGAATTTCTTACGAGTTTCCGAAGGATTCATTAGAATCCGATCCAACAGGGATTCATAGTAAAAAATAGTGGTTCTCGGAAGATATAAAAATATGCAACACTTCTATCTACACTTTTATTTAATTATTCTATATATTCATACGTAATACGTAAGAAGTGAACATTCATTTTTTTTTGATTTTCCCAATTTCGCGGAAAAAAGAATTACCCCCTTATCCTGTTGATAGAGGATTCCTGATTACTAATCATCAATTACTAATCATGAAGTAGGGGTAGGATAAAAAAGAGATCTGGAGGAAAAAATAAAAAGTCATTATCCGTAACTTCTGATTCTTACTACAATTAGAACTTATGTCACCAAAGAAATCTCCATTCTTATGATTTTTACGTTGATTCTGATGACTTAAGTACTTATTCGCTACAAATAACTGAACCTCGTGCTCCACTTGAATTTTGATTCAAGGGAAAGAAACCGTGGAGTTGAAATAATTCGCTTAGAACACCTTTTAAAGGATTACGTGGTACGATTGGATCGAATAAGCCCTTATGGAATGAATACTCAGCCACTTGTGAACCATCGGGTACTGTCTTATTTAATGTTTGTTCAATTACTCTTTTACCCGCAAATGCAATGTAGGCATTGGGTTCGGCAATAATGATATCTCCCAACATACCAAAACTGGCTGTCACCCCACCGGTTGTAGGAGATGTAAGGATTGATACATAGAATAGTTTTTTATTTAATTGATAATTATATGAAGCGGAAGATATTTTAGCCATTTGCATCAAGCTCAAACTTCCTTCTTGCATGCGTGCTCCTCCAGAAGCACACACCATAATAACAGGTATAGATTCATTAGTAGCATACTCGATCAAACGGGTGATTTTCTCGCCTACTACGGATCCCATACTACCTCCCATGAACTGAAAATCCATAACCCCAATTGCTATGGGAATACCATTTAGTTGACCTATGCCTGTTTGAACAGCCTCAGTTAAACCCGTATTTCTTTGATAAGAATCAATACGATCTCTATAAGGTTCCTCCATTGAATGAAATTCAATGGGGTCCATAGAGACCATGTCGTCATCCATAGGATTCCAAGTGCCCGAATCAATCGAAAGTTCGATTCTATCTAAACTATTCATTTTCAAATGATATCCACACTGTTCACAAATATTCATTTTGGATCTAAAAAAACTCCGATAATTTAATTCATAACAATTTTCGCATTGAACCCATAAACGTCCGTATTTTTGATTTCTATCGAAATCATTATCTCTTTCTCTTACATTGAAATTACTGTCATTACCGCTAGTTCTTATACTAGAACTCTCACTGTCACTACCACTTACCTTTTCACTAAAAATGTAACTATAAATGTAACTGTCACTGAAATTGTCGCTACCAGTTGAAATGTAACTATCAATACTGATTTCAGAACGAAGATAACTATCAATGCAACTATTCATGTGATTATTCCAACTATATTTAGTATCATACATGTAACTATCATAGTAGCGATTGTCATTCTTGGACCCATTACTCAGATAACTAGAAAAAGAACTTTCTAGTTCACTCAGAAAAGAACTATCATTGTCAATCTCAAAAATCCGATTTTCAATATCAAAATATACGGAATAACCTTTACCATTACTATCCCTAACTAAAAAAGTTTCATCAGAGATGAAACTCCAAATGTCGCTCACACCGAAGAAATGATCAACATTACTGCAACTATAACTACCACTATCACTCCAACTATAACTATGAATGTTTTTATCTGTATCATTTATAATGGGGTCTTCACTTCCCCTGGTATTTTTAATAGGACCAAGACTTTCCATTGATTTACTTAACCCCCACCTGTGTTCTAACTCCTCGTTAGACAACATCGAATTGAACCACCATTTTTCCATAGAGCCTTCCTGCCTGCCCCCTATTTGAAAATACAATAGATGAATAGTCATTTTAATTAGTCATTTTCATTTTACTACTTCAT